TGTATATTCCTCTTGGCCATTTTGCTGTTAGCAGTCCTTACACAATCACCAGTTCATATTTGATATAGATTTCCCCTCAATATAGGTTATTGAAATTCTCTCAGACAAACTCGTCTCAACAAAGAAAAGCATGAAAGACAAATCAAAATGTTATTTAGAATTGATTCCTATTTGAATAGTGCATAATAGCATGGATAAGCTTACATTAACCCGTCAATTTACAACATTTCAGTTTTTTATTAATAAATAATGAAATACTAATAGATAATAAAAGGGGACTAATAAGTAATAGAAGAAGAATAAAGAATAATCTTTGAGATAAAGAAATACTTTGAATTCTTGTAGTAAATATTGTAGTAAATAAGATTTCTTTTGTTCTCCTCCTTCTCTATCTCGACTTGCATCGAGAAAACAAATTACATTTTAAAGAGATTTTAAACAGTCCCTCTTGAATCACTCCTTTTATTACTTCTATCAAATACCACTTCCATGAAATAGATTCGCCATTTTTTTCTATTCCCAATAGAAGGAAAAGAGATAATAGTAGTCTATTTGGTAATACAATAAGAGAAAGATTGGTATAGTACTTTAGAAGACCATTTAGTATCTATTTTCTTTTTGAGGAATAAAGAAAAATATTCTTCTAATCCTTTTTCGTCAATCTCTCGAATTAGATACAGTCAATAAATAGAGAGAAGAACAAGATGAGTTTTTAATTTCTTATCTCAATTGAACGAGAAGCCGTATGAGGTGAGAATCTCACGTACGGTTTTGTAGAGTGACAGTACAGGTGACTTCTCTGTCAACTTCTCCACTACCACACCTAAAAAACCTAACTCTGCCTTACGAAAAGTCGCTAGAGTCCGATTAACTTCTGGATTCGAAATCACGGCTTACATACCAGGTATTGGCCATAATTTACAAGAACATTCAGTAGTTTTGGTAAGAGGTGGAAGGGTCAAAGATTTACCTGGTGTAAGATATCATATTGTTCGAGGAACTCTAGATGCTGTGGGGGTGAAAGATCGCAAACAAGGGCGTTCTAGTGCGTTGTATAATACTATCTACCATTTGTATCATTCTCAATGATTCCATATTAATATTATTGAAAATATGTTAAAAATCTAGCTAACCCAATGATGAAAATATTGTAAGGGGACTAAAGCATGCTATTCTAGGATTTGAATATTCAAAATCTATTTGAAACCAATCTATGTCTAAGGTTTACTATTCCAATTATTCATTGAGTCTTCCCTTGACTCTTTTTGTGTCTAAATAATCTTCCAATGTCTTGACTTTTTTAGAACAAGTTTAAGCTAGAATCAATAAGATTTTAAAAACCCTTTTATTTCCATTTCGTAAACCTAAAGACTATTGTTGTGGAGATATCTAAAATACAAGATTTCCTTTTCTCGAAAGAAATATCTGGAAGAAGAAATGGAAACGGATACTCAAGATTTAATGAGTAAATATGATCTTCTCCAAGGATAGAGAGAAAAGATTCTATCGATGTAGAATCATATGGAAAGCCGTATTCGATGAAAATCGTATGTACGGTTTGGAGGGAGATCTCTCAGGATCCGAAAGATCCACCCTACAATATGGGGTGAAAAAGCCAAAATAAATCATTAAATAGTGATTCAAGAATCAAATAGAATACCTTTTCAAACTCATGTCACGTCGAAGTACTGCAGCGAGAGAAACTGCAAAATCAGATCCAATTTATCGTAATCGATTAGTTAACATGTTGGTTAACCGTCTTCTTAAAGACGGTAAAAAATCATTGGCTTATCGAATTCTTTATCAGGCTATGAAGCAGATTAAACAAAAGACACAAAAGAATCCACTATCTGTTTTACGACAAGCGGTACGCAAAGTAACTCCGAATGTAGCAGTAAAGGCAAGACGTGTAGGTGGATCAACTTATCAAGTTCCCGTTGAGATAATACCTGCACAAGGAAAAGCACTTGCTATTCGGTGGTTATTAGGAGCATCTCGAAAACGTCCAGGTCGAAGTATGGCTTTAAAATTGAGTTATGAGTTAATGGATGCTGCTAAAAATAATGGCAGTGCTGTACGTAAGAAAGAAGAAACTCATAGAATGGCAGAAGCCAATAAAGCTTTTGCACATTTTCGTTAATTTTAATTAGTAGATTCAACTAAAAACGTTCTATAGAACGTTTTTAGTTGAATCTACTAATTAATGATATAATCTATTTAATCATCTTGATTCTAAAGACTAGAATTCTGAAAGAGAAATGTTGTAATAAGAACAAAGAGAGACCTTAAATATCCCTTTTTTTCTCGGAACGGAATATATTGAAACATCCAATCCAATATAGAATATCTAACATGTTATTACTATATATATGTATATGTATATAGTTATTTAGTTATTTTAAAAATTGTAAAAAGATCGAGAAAAGGATTGTCCGGAATGGAAGAAGAGTATAAGTTTTTAATCATTTTGGAAAATGACCAAATATTTTAATAAGTTACTTATGCCTTCTCGAACGAATATATCGAAAAATGATGACTTTCTCTCTCAATTTATCTCGAATTTCTCTTATGAAAGATTTTAATTTGTTTCTTTTCTATGGTAATTCCATTCTGCCAGAATGTATTTTAATTCTTAGCCTAATTGTTACTATCATTATTGATTTAGTATCCGATGAAAGAAATACACCTTGGCTCTATCTAATATCATTAACAGCTTTAGTTACCAGTATAGTAATCTTATTATTTCAATGGAAAGAAGAACCTGTATTGACTTTTTTTGATACTTTTCAAATAAACAGTTTTAACAATATATTTAGACTATTGATTTTAATTTGTTCATTATTATGTATTCCATTATCTATCGACTACATACAATGTACAAAGACGGCCTTAACAGAATTTTTATTATTCATATTAACAGCCACTTTAGGAGGAATGTTTTTATGCTGTGCAAATGATTTAGTAACTATTTTTGTAGCTTTAGAATGTTTAGGATTATCATCTTATCTATTATCTGGATATACAAAGAAAGATGTACGGTCTAATGAAGCTACCATGAAATATTTACTTATGGGTGGAGCAAGTTCTTCTATCTTGATTTATGGTTCTTCCTTGCTATACGGATTGTCTGGAGGAGAGATTCAACTTCAAAGGATAGTCAATGGACTTCTAAACACACAAATGTATAATTCTACAGGGATGTTTATCTCAATGATATTTCTTCTTGTAGGAGTTGGATTCAAACTTTCGTTAGTTCCTTTTCATCAATGGACTCCCGATGTATATGAAGGAGTGTGATTCGTTCAAGAAATCCTTAGATCTGTAATAGATTATTGAATAGATTGTTAATCTACTTTTTAAGGTACTTTATAGACATGTGGAGAAAAAAAGAACACTTTATATCCTCACTCGGATTACTAAATAACTTTTACTAAAGATTCTTGTAAGATCTTTGTTTAATAATTAGAGTAAAGCAAAGTCAAAAAAAAAAAAAAGATCGATTTTGGAATAATAAAAAGATCTCTTTATAAGTTAGTTATTAAGGGTAGTTTTCGCAAAGATCAAACAAATGACGTATAAAAATATTCTTTTTAATAACTTTTGTAAGATGCTAAATAGTTAGTTTTAATCCTTCAAAGACTACGAGTGTGACAGAAGCATCCGTCAACAAAGAGATCACCCTAAAATAATAATCTCATGTCTAGTAAAAACGAAGAAACTCAGATGGTTTTCTTATTTAATCTTCTTTTCCCGATTTTGGAGGAAAAGACTATAATGATTAAACAAGTAATAGATTTTCATAAAGACTACTGATAAAGGATTCCTCGAAAAGTCCAAGATTCTAATAATTTTTTAATAGATTCAATCTTATACATACACGAGGAAGGTTATAAAAGAGATGATCGTATAAACTCTTTTTTACTTAGGAGCCGTGTGAAATGAGAGTTTCATGCACGGTTCTGAATGAGAGAAAAGATTGAGTAATCTTCTTTTCGACTCTAACTCCCCCACTCCAGTTGTTGCTTTTTTTTCCGTGACTTCGAAAATAGCTGCTTTAGCTTTAGCTACTCGACTTTTCAATATTTTATTTCCTTCTTCATCAACTGAATGGCATCTGCTTCTGGAAATATTAGCTATTCTTAGTATGATATTGGGAAATCTAATTGCTGTCACTCAAATAAGCATGAAACGTATGCTTGCATATTCTTCTATAAGTCAGATTGGATATGTTATTGTTGGAGTAATTGCCGCAGAATCCAATAATGGATATGCGAGTATGATAACTTACATGCTAATTTATATATTTATGAATCTAGGGACTTTTGCTTGTATTATCCTATTCGGTTTGCGTACAGGAACTGATAATATTCGAGATTATGCGGGATTATCTACAAAAGATCCTCTCTTAACTCTCTCTTTAGTGCTATGTCTACTATCTCTAAGTGGCATACCTCCGCTATCAGGTTTTTTCGGAAAACTCTATTTATTCTGGTGTGGATGGAAAGCAGGTTTATACCTTTTGGTTCTAACAGCACTTTTTACAAGCGTTATTTCTATGTATTATTACTTAAAAATCATTAAGTTATTATTTACTAAACAAAACAAACAATTAACTACTTATATACAGAATTATAAGGTCTCGTCGTATGCTCTAATCCCAAAGAGTTCTATCGAGATCACTATGATTATATGTGTAGTAGCATCTACTCTACCAGGGATATTAATAAATCCTATTATTGCAATTGCACAGAACACTTTCTTTTAAATAAAGCTCTTCTCATTCATTGAATATTCATAGAAAAAGTTAAATAAGTTGATTTTGATATCATTGATTTCACAAGAAGAGAATCTTCTTCGAATTACGGAAGAAATACTTCTATCTCTAATCAAAAATAGAAGTATTTCTTCTAGGAAGAGTTAACATTGAATCGGAATGGTTGTTTCCGATGTTATAATAAGATCACTTATTAGCTTATTGTTTAATCGATTCCAGTTTCAATCCAATAATCTAATCTATTTAGCTCTTGACAAAGGTTCTTGGATTTCTTATCACTCGAGTATCCTACTCGAGATTGTTAATAACTATTGACAAAGTATATTAGATATGCTACAATGTTTATTGAATATGTATGCTACTATTCCTATTCCATTAAGGAGTAATAAATGAATAAGAAAAAGCTAAACATTGTTAGTAGCTACTGACAAATTTTATCCCTAATCTGTTTGTAGAGCGTATTCCACCTATTTCCTTTGGGTATAGGAGCTTCCACGGCTGGAATGCTCTTGTCTCCTACGGGTCGTATATAAGAAGGAAAATTTTCTAGCGCGTCCAAAGGTACCCAAGTGAGGAGTTCTCTTCCTCTACTCATGATAGTTATCCTTCCCTTTGAAAAGCACTCAAGAGGTATTCCACTTGCACCAATCAAATGGATCTTGACACTTGACATAAATGAATTACATGAGGGAATTGGATTTGCTTCAATTGGATCAGAAGAATCAATCATTTTGGACTCTGGATTCGAAGAATTAACTAGTGGTTGCCATCAATCAATTCGATGTGTTATACTAATAGTAGAACAATCAATTAGTGAGTAAAGTGATTAATAATAATTAGTTATTGATAATTGATTGAAAGCGGTTGGTTGCCATCAATCAACTCGATATACCAATAGTAGTAGTAGAACAATCAACTAGTGGTTGCTACCGAGGGATTCATTTTGCCATGATGAGATCAAAAGTATCAACCAGTGGTTGCCATCAATAGATGGAATCTACTAGAATAATAGTAGAACAATCAATTATCAATGAGTGATTGATAGTGGTTGGCATCAAGAAATTCAACTTGTTCGAGTTAGAGGTTCGATTTCAACCCCGGATTCAAAGGATCAACTAGTGGTTGCCACCAATGGATGGAATCTACTAGAATAATAGTAGAACAATCAATTATCAATGAATGATTGATAGTGGTTGGCATCAAGAAATTCAACTTGTTCGAGTTAGGGGTTCGATTTCGATCCCGGATTCGAAGGATCAACTAGTGATTGTCATCAATGGATGGAATTCGTTCTAATCAGATCAGAATGATCAACTAGCTGTTGCCGTCGACAAATTGAATTTGTTCAAATCAGATGAGAACAATCAAATTGACTTGACATCGATGGGTTGGATGTAGTATAATATCGATAGAAGGAAAGGATGAGAAATCCTAATAAGCCTTGGTGGTGAAATGGTAGACACGCAAGTTTCAAAATCTTGTGCTATACGGCATAGAGGTTCGAATCCTCTTCAAGGCAGGAGATTCCAAGAATCTCCTTCAGGCGAAGAAATCAAAACCACTTTTTTCTTTCTATAGAAAATCCAATTTTCTATGGAATAAGTAAAAGGATTTGAAATCTTTTCTCTATATAGAGACCCTCTCCCTTAAGAGGTGTAAAGGATAAGAAATCTTTAAGACGTGAAGGATAAGAAATCTCTTTTCTCTCTCTATATAGAGGACTTGCTTGAACGAATGTGTAAGAAACAATAAATGGTTGACATAGAATGAGGCGTTATCATAGAATGATTCGTTGGAATGATTCGTTACCGTAGAATGGAGTCATTAGAATGAAGCGTCAGAATGAAGCGTTAGAATGAAGCGTTATCATAGAATGATTCGTTACCGTAGAATGAGTCGTTACATCTATCTATATGGACATCTTGTTAACAAGGAAGAGACACAAAATCTTTTCTCTATATGGATGGAGAACTTACAAGAAATAAAGAATAACGATTCTGTTCTATTCATTATCTTTACAAGAAATAAAGGATAACGATTCTGTCCTATTTATTACCTCTACAAGAAAAGAAATAAAGGTAGTAACTTTACAAAAAATAGAGGATAACGTTTTTGTTCTATTCATTACCTTTACAAGAAATAAAGGATAACGATTCTTTTAATGAAATAAGGATAATGATTCTATTCTATTTCTTCTCTTTACAAGAGATAGAGATAATCCCTTTACAGGAAGTAAAGGATAACGATTCTGTTCTCTGTTATCTTTACAAGAAATAAAGATGATCCCTTTACAAGAAATAAAGGATAACGATTCTGTCCTATTTATTACCCCTACAAGAAAAGAAATAAAGGTAATAACTTTACAAAAAATAGAGGATAACGACTTTTTTCTTTGTCATCCCATTTCTTACCTTTATCCTTTATAAGAAGTAGAGGATAATTCTAATGACAATGACTCTTTTCTCTAGTATTTCATCTATTCCATGGAATATACGTCTAACAAGTCAAAGATTGGAAATCTTTGACTATATAGAAGTTATTTATGTCTAACAAATCAAAGATTGGAAATCTTTGATTATATAGACGTTATCTTATCGTCTAACAAGTCAAAGATTGGAAATCTTTGATTATATAGAAGTTATTTATAGATGTCTAACAAGTCAAAGATTGGAAATCTTTGACTATATAGACGTTATTTATAGATGTCTAACAAATCAAAGATTGGAAATCTTTGATTATATAGGTGTCTGTTTCTCAAGAAGGAAAAGATAAGAAATTAATATCGATGGACGTTGACAAGTTCCGTTCCGAATAAGGCTTATTGACTAGATATCGAATAACTCGAATGAATATGTGAAAAATAAGAAATTTTTGACATCTAAAGCCTTTAACGTCTTTATTTCGGGACTGTAAATGTGTAAATGTTTCTAGAGAAAAGTCTTTATTTCGGGACTGTAAATCCTTCAATAAAGACTTTAACTCTTTTTCATTTTTCATAGGTAAAGACTTCAAATCTTGAATTATTGTCGCTAGATAGCTGAGAATGGTATTGTCGCTAGATAGCTGAGAATGGTTTAGTCCTCTAGAGAGAAAAAGAAAGAAGAAGTATTCTTTTCTTATGTGAGAAAATGGTACATCTGCTACATCAGATACATCATATTATTTCTCATTATTTCTCGATCCTTGTTTTTCTTTCTCCCTCTATTGTCTCATCCTCATGAAGCTTGAACGTGAAATCGACGGTTATCCCATCGAATGAGAGAGAAACATAAAAAAACTATTTATTTTTAAAATCGTATTTTGACCTATTCCTACTAAGATTCCTTTAATAACTATCTAGATAGAATATTCTATCTATAGAATACTGTAAAGACGTACTTTAGCATCCATGGCTGAACGGTTAAAGCACCCAACTCATAATTGGCGAATTCACAGGTTCAACTCCTGTTGGATGCATAAAAATATTGAGAAGAGGGTATATAGAAAGAAATGAGATATAGTCTGTGGATAAACGTAGAAAGACTATACAGGAATTTGAAAAGGTGTTAATATTACTTCGAAGAAACACAAATCAAAGACTCCATCAATTTGTTAGTGGGAAAGGAACCTTCTTTGTAT